TGTTGGACAATACTCAACACAATTACCACAAAATATACAAATTCCAAAATCAATACTGTAATTAAGTAATCGTTTCTTTCGAATATCCGTTTGCAATTTCCAATCGACAACGGGTAAATCTATAGGACATACACGAACACATACTTCACAAGCAATGCATTTATCAAATTCAAAGTGGATTCGGCCTCGGAAACGTTCTGATGTAATCAATTTTTCGTAGGGGTATTGAATAGTTACAGGTAAACGATTCGCGTGGGACAAGGTAATCACGAAACCTTGACCAATGTACCTGGCAGCTCGTATTGTTTGTTGACCAGAGTTCAAGAACCGAGTTAGCATAGGGAACATGTCGGAATATCTATAAATAAATTTACTCGTTTCTTTCTCTTGTTTGAGACAAGTTATGAAGAATATAATATTCTATTCCTTTATAGTGAAAGAAGTTGGAACGAAGTCGTTAATAATAGATTACCTAAAGAAATAGGTAAAAGAAATTTCCATCCAAGATTTAATAGTTGGTCCATTCTCAGTCTTGGTAAAGTCCATCTTGTTGCAATAGAAATGAATAAGAACAAATAAGTTTTAGCCAGTGTAATAAAGATACCGATTATTGTTCCAAAAACTTTCCCTCTTTTATTTATGTCAAATAACTCAGGACCAAATAGGTTTGGAATAGAAAGATTCCACCCCCCCAAGTAAAGAACTGTTACAAATAATGAAGAAATTAGTAGATTTAGATACGAAGCAACATAAAATAAGCCAAATTTGATACCTGAATATTCGGTTTGATAACCAGCTACTAATTCTTCTTCTGCTTCTGGTAAATCAAAAGGTAATCTCTCACACTCGGCTAGAGAAGAAATTAGAAAAATGATAAACCCTATAGGTTGACGCCACAAATTCCATCCCCAAAAACCATATTTGGATTGTGTTTCAACTATATCAACTGTACTTAAACTGTTAGATAATCATAGTCGACAATAACATCACTGCTTTCATCGCTATTACAGAACCGTACATGAGATTTTCACCTCATACGGCTCCTCATAGGTCACAAATCAATCTAAGAACCTTTCAACATTATTTATCTTGATGTGTTTGTTGATGTGTTTGTAGGATCGATAGAGAATAAAACTCTTATCCTAAGGCCTAGAATTAGACTAATGGAATTCTGTCTGCTATATTTTATAATAAAAAAGTGCTTCTGAATTGATCTCATATTTTAAGAATTTTCATTTTTCTTTTTTGATTAAAAACTTTATCCTTGAATGAAAAAAAAAGACTTTTTAGAGAAATATCGCATAGATATTTCAACTTCTCATTTTCGATTACGAAAAATAATTAATAATTTAGGCATTGCATTACATAACAAGAATTTGATTTCGTTCCTATTCTCCTTTCTCAGAAAAGAGGTATTATTCGCATTATCAAAAGTAAAAGATTTCTTCGTTTTGATAGTTATTTACTTAATCGGTGGACAGGAACATACTCTGGGTCGAAATCATGGGGAGTACTTCTTAATAATTTCTACCAACTTAAAGCCCCAATTCGAATTCTTTTTCTATAAAAATAATATCCTATTGGATAATTTTCAGAATCTCCATTACTAATCCTTTGTGTATCTTGGTCTTCCTAACCATCCACTCGTTTTTTTGAATCTTTCATTAGGATAATACATCTATGCTATGATAATAGTATAGAAAAAAGCCATACAATTGATCTTTTAAACCCGCTTCAAGCCATGATGACCAATCAGTCAATCTTGGGGTAAACAGCCTTGACTGCTTATGTTTACTTTCACTTAATTCTTGTACATAGGAAATGAGATTTCATTCTTTTAACAGCAAATTTGTAAGCCGTTTTCTTTCACTCATATAACTATCTGATTTAATTCATCAACCCAATGATGAATAAAAAATCGATATTCAAATCATTTGACTTTCTTGTTAGAAAGAAAAGAAATGGGGGAATTTTGATGTCTCACCGAATCACACGTAGAGATATTGATAATACACATAGAGTTAATGGTATTTCATAACTAATTGATTGAGCAGCAGCCCTTAATCCACCTAAAAAGGAATATTTATTATTTGATCCATATCCTGACATAAGCAATCCAACGGGAGCAAGACTTGAAATGGCGATCCATAAAAAAACACCAATACTAAGATCAGCTAGAATAAAGCGATAGCTAAAAGGAATTATTGAATAACTTAGTAAAATGGATATAACTGCTATGGATGGACCAATACTGAATAAACGAGTATCTCCTCTAGATGGAAGAAGATTTTCTTTGAAAAGTAGTTTTGTACCATCGGCTAAAGCTTGAAGAATTCCCAAAGGCCCCGCGTATTCGGGTCCAATACGTTGCTGTATCCCTGCGGATATTTCTCTTTCTAACCAAACAATTACTAGAACACCCAGTGTGATTCCTAATACAAGAATGAAAATAGGGACAAGCATCCATATGATCCCATAAACTTCTTTTAAGGATTCCAATCTGGAAAAAGAATGGATAGCTTCTATTTCTATTATATCAATTATCATTTCAACGATCAACTTCTCCCATAATGATATCTATACTACCTAGTATCGTCATAATATCAGCCAATTTCATTCTTTTAACTAACTGCGGAAGAATTTGCAAGTTGATAAACCCCGGCGGTCGGATTTTCCATCTCCAAGGAAAAACACTCTGATCTCCGATCAGAAAAATTCCCAATTCTCCTTTTGGTGCTTCGACTCTTACATAAAGTTCTTGCTTGGACAATTCAAAAGTGGGAGAAGGCTTTTTACTAATAAATCGATAGTCAAAATCATTCCATTCAGGGTCTTTTATTCTATCAAAGCGCCGGCTTTCTAAATTCTCATAGGGCCCCCCTGGAATTCCTTCCAAGACTTGTTGGATTATTTTTATGGATTCTGTCATTTCACCGATTCGTACTAAATAACGAGCTAATGAATCCCCTTCTTTTTGCCATTGAATCTCCCAATCAAATTCGTCATAACACTCATAACGATCAACTTTACGAAGATCCCATTGTATTCCGGAAGCTCGTAGCATTGGCCCCGATAAACCCCAATTTAGTGCTTCTTCTCCGCCAATAATACCTACGCCTTCAACTCGTTCTAAAAAAATAGGATTTCGTGTAATAAGTTTTTGATATTCAGCAACCCCAGTTAAAAAATAATCGCAAAAATCCAAACATTTATCTATCCATCCATAAGGTAGATCAGCAGCGACCCCTCCGATACGAAAATAATTATGCATCATGCGCATACCGGTAGCAGCTTCGAATAGGTCATATATCAATTCTCGTTCTCGAAAAATATAGAAAAAGGGGGTCTGTGCCCCAATATCTGCCATAAAAGGGCCAAGCCATAACAAATGGGAAGCGATACGACTCAACTCCAGCATAATAGCTCTAATATAGCTAGCCCTTTTAGGTACTTGAATATTGCCTAGCTGTTCAGGGCCATTTACGGTTATTGCTTCTGTAAACATGGTAGCTAAATAATCCCAACGTGTTACATAAGGCAAATATTGTATAATTGTTCGATTTTCCGCAATTTTCTCCATTCCTCTATGTAAATAACCTAATATAGGTTCACAATCAATAACATCTTCACCATCGAGAGTAACGATCAGTCGAAGAACACCATGCATTGATGGGTGGTGAGGCCCCATATTCACTATCATAAGGTCGTTTCTTGTAATTGGTGTAATCATAAGTTTTTCCCGAGTCAGTCTTCCATGCATTTCTGAAAGTAAAAAGAAGTTCATTAAAATTTAAACGACTAAGCTCATCAAATGGTATCATGCTTCAAATTAACGAGTTTTTATTTCTCGAATATCCAACTCATCAATTAAATCTTTATAGCGTCCTCTACTTCTTTTTGACAAATAGGCCAGTAGTCGTTGACGTTTTCCCAAAATTTTCCGCAAACCTCTCTGAGATGAAAAGTCTTTTTTGTGCAATTTCAAATGTGAAGTAAGTCTCCTTATCTTAGTGGTGAAACTGAATACTTGAAATTCAACAGACCCTCTATTTTCTTCGTTTTCTTTTTGAGAAATAATCGAAATTACTGAATTTTTTACCATAAAAAAATTCCCCTTTTTCCTTGTACAGATATGGATTTTACCGATCAGTAATAATAATGCTATTAATTTGTATGTGGTATATACAATAATTTAATCCAAATAACTCCTAATTTTCTTAATTCAAACTAATCAATCGAATTTGAAATTCGATTTAGATAGGAATACAAAACGATTGGTACATTTTCGCAGCGAAGAATTTCGACCTAAAATTCAGAAGTTTCTATTGATTCATTTCGAGATCTAATTGAGATATTATTCATAGTCATTTCATATTGGATACTAGAATGAGATGTGAGACAAGAAAAGCACGTGATCTGTATATTTGTTTACTTTCATATACCCTATAAATTATATTATAGGGTATATAGAAATAGGATCTAGGATATATAGAAAAAGTTTATTATTCACAGAATTTCAATCGCGGATACAGATGTATTCTTAACATACTGAAACGACTGCCATTATTAGTATCAAACCAATAACGATTCATACAAGCTAAATCTTCTAATCGATAATTAGGCCAAAGAAAGAGCTTTAATTTCATTAATTTATTTTTCTCTCTATCAAGATGGTTATTGTCATGTGAAACTTGGCTGCTGTTTGTTACGTTCTTTTCATTCCAAAATATTAGATTTCTATCTATATAATTTCTATTCTTTGAATTGAAACAAATTAGAATTCTCACTTTTCTACGACGTTTAAACGAGAAAATATTTTCCGGAACAAGTAAATAAAAATGCTTTTTGTCTCTATTTTCGGTTATTCTTTGATGTGGTAAAATAGTTTCATCCAAATTTTTCTTAGAAACATATCTTTGCTCTTGATATTTTTGATTAATTTGATGCTTACTCTTATGAAGCAACGAAATACCTATGGTTTGATACATAATAAATTGTCCATCTTTTTTGCCAGACAGACGAATTGGTTCTACAATCAATACTCCTTTCTTCATCAATTCTGAGAGAGTTAAATTCTTTTGAATCAACATTATATCCAAACTCATTTCTCTCTTTTGAATGGAGGATATAGTAATTTTTCTTGGATCTATCAGCCTAAGTAGGAGACAATAGACCTTGATATTTTTGATCATTCTTTGATTCAAAGTCGCGTCCCATCTCAATTGAAAAAGCAAATAATGTTTAAGGAAGAAATCTAGTTCTGCTTCTGTATTGCTTTTATATTGTTTTTTCTTTTTCCCCTTTTTCATGTCCGAGCTTGCATAATTTTCTTCAATATCGTTTTGTTGGGAGAGAACGGATCGGCCATCTCCTTGGCTTATGGGTTCTTTTTCTTCTTCATTTCGATGCTTTTTATTCGATGCTATCAACAAATTTATCTTTTTCTTTTCATTAATATTTTTATTACTATTTAAATTTAAAAGAAGTAATTTGCTTGGTATAAACCAAGGTTTCATTTTATATGCCTTATAAAGTAACACAAATTCTGGGAAGAGCCAAAATTCAAGATTCGATATAGGGCGCTTTAGCATTTTTTCATTCATTCCCATCCAATCAAAAAACGCTTTGTGGGAATTTGGTGAATTGGTTTCTGGAATCATAAGATAAAAAAGATCTTTTTTAGAAATTATTTGAGAGTTGTTAGTACGAATGTGAGCATTTTGATACCTATTGGTATCAATTATGATCCCGGCCTCAATATCGACTTTTTGTCTAAGATAAAAATGGAAAATTTTCCAATCAAAATATTTTCTATCAGCAGGTTTTTCCATATATGGAATATCAACCTGCCCTAGATCATTTGGAATAGGGATGTTCCTCCGTATATCAAAAAGCTCTTTTTTAGACCTGTTATAAGAAATTTCTTGCTTCTTATTTCCTTGAAAGGGAGCTCTATAAAAAAAGCATTCCGTTTTATTTTCATAATTAAGAAATTTATATGATAAAAGATTATATCTATAGTATTTTCGAAAATTATCTTTTTCATTAGATAATAAATCTACTTCAGATTGTTTTTTGGAACCAACTAATAGGTCTTTTTCATATGAATGCTGCTTGCTAAAATTTGCCTTTTTAGCTATACAACGCTGGCGAACTCTATTTCGCCATTTTTCTGGTATTAATTTAGACCATCTGATCTGAGATAAATGGTATTGAAAATGCCCTTTTAACCAGTTTTTCCATTGATTCGTTTCATAGCCCGGCAGTTTATTATTTGCTAATTTCGAATGAACCATTCCTTGTCTTTCAAAAGAATCCTTTATTTTAGACTTAAGAAAAGGGGGTATTCTTTGATATTGAACAACAGATCTTACCGAGTTACTAATTTTGATTTGTGATAATTTGTAAAATACATATGCTTGTGACATGTAGGATAAGTCAGAAAAAATATGTGAATTTTCTTTAATATTACTAATCTTATCAAGTGGCTTTTTTATAGCCGAAATAAACGAAATTGGAGTTTTCTTTTTTGTATTCATTTTTTCTTGTTTTCTTTCATTATTGTAAATCAATTTCTCAATAAAATTTTTTGTTAATTTAAGAAAAAGTTCTGTATTTATTCTGGGAATATTAATGATAGATAAAAATATATCTGTGTAGATTTTTTCAATGAAAATTTGGAAAAAGGATGGTAATTTACAGATTAATCGAGCATTTATTCTTTTGAATATTTGCCATTTTTCCAAATTTTTAGCATTATAACTTGTTTTGTTAGGACTAAGATTTTTGATTCTTGGACTTGCTTTTTTTTTCTCTTTTGAAATTCTTTCTATTTGATTTCGGATTGTACTTGTTCTCTCAGTGAGATCCTTCGTTTTTTTTTCTGTCAATGGAGAATTTGTCCAACTCGGAGATGCAATTTGACTAAATGATTCGTGAATTTTCTGATTTCTTATCATGGAATCTTTTTCTTCTTTAAGTTCGCTCGATTTATATACTTCTACTTCTCTTAATCTAAACAATAGAATTGGATTTACTTTTGAAAGTTCTTTTATTATTTTTTTTATAAAAAAAATACCTCCGATAACCCATTTTTGGATTTCTTTTGAAACCTTTCGAAGTAATTTTGTCTTTTCTTTGAAAACTGTTAGAACTCTAAAATACTTCTTTTTTAATTTTGTAATTTGTTTTTTGAATTCCTTAAAAATGGGTTTAAAAAAAGAAGGACGTTTTCGGGGCGGACCAAAAGGAAGTTCCCCTTCCATTCCCCAAATTGTTAAAAAACAAAAATCATCTTTTTCTTTTTTCTTTTTCATTAGATCTTTCTGAGAGGATCGTAGTTTGGATTTGCGCCAAGGTTTCAGACAGAAAGGAAACAATATTTTTATCTGAATACCATCTGTCAACCAATTTTTTGGAAATTCTGTTTCGGATAATGGAACACCGTTATAGGTACATTTAAGATGTATCTCTCTATTCCATTCCTGTAAATCCTCATCC